GACAATATAAGAAATTCTCAGATAAAATTCGATTTAGATAAAGCAAAACAAAAAGAAAAAAAAAATGAAAATAGAGATTCCAAATTTATGAGTGGATCCTTTTGTTATCCCCTTTTTTCAATCAACCACAAAAGCTCGTGTATCAAAGAACCTGTCGAAGTAAAGTAAAAAATCACATAAACCAAATAACTAGATCTAACTTCACTTATCATGATGGATTATATTTGTTCAATACACTGTTGTCAATATAAATGACACGAAAAGAAAAGAATAGAAAAAAAAAAGAAATTCAATTGAATTTCTTTTTTTTTTCTTTTTTGTTAGTTAAAGTCAAAATAAAAATGAAAACCATCAAGTTTCAAGTTGTCGCGAATGCCTAAATTTTCTAGGATCAAGGAAATAGGGTTTTGTCGTTATAGAACACAGGATTCGAAGAAAACAATGATAAATAGATACGAATAGAACGGGAAAAGGAAAAAGGGGGGGTAATAAAAAGAGTAGAGAAAGGTTATCCAAAGTTATATACAAATAACTGCCCCCCTTTTTTGTATTTCCTTAATCCTTAATTGAATTTCGTTTGATTAGAATAAAGTTCCTTAAAAACCCCCACCCTTTTAAAAATATCCTGAACAGTCCCTGTAGGTTGAGCCCCTTTTTCAAGGAAATAGAGAATGGCGGGAACATTTAAATAAATTTGATTCTTTATCGGATCATAAAAACCTACTTTCTGAAGATCTTTTCCTTCTCTTCGAGATCGAACATCAATTGCAACGATTCGATAGACGCCTCATTGAGATAGATGTAGATGAACAATACACCCCCCCTAGAAACGTATAGGAAGTTTTCTCCTCGTACGGCTCGAGAAAAAAAGAATTGGATTTGAAGTTTTATCTATGGTATGGAATTCGAATAAATTCCATAAATGACAAAAGGTTCTATAAAATCATCAAATCAATTAGACTGAAGTTTAAGTCTGTTTTTTCTTCTTCTTTCCTAAAAACCATTCTTACTCATAACTCAAGTTAGATAACTCTCAAATAATTCAAAAGAGAATCCTTCGTTTATTGAGTGGTCTTTACCCCCTTTTTTGTTTGTCTCGGTTAAAATCTATTTTGATTCTTAAGTCTGGCCCAGTTAGTGAGACGATTAAAACGGTGTTTCCTTGTTCTGGGATCCTTTATCTTTGTTTTAAATCATTGGGTTTAGGCATTACTTCGGTGCTTCTTAATCCTTTCAAAATGGCAGCAACATACCCTTTTTTTGATTTCCTTCTATCAAAGAATCCTACGGACAATAGATTCCCGCGTGATACACTTTGGATCGAAAGGGTTTGATTAATTCCAAGAAATCTTCCTTTTGAATTGGAAACTTGCTCGAATGGGATCCCTTCCATTTCTATATCGAAGATATATTCACGAAGTTGCTCCAATTTATTGATTTGCATTAACCCTAGATTCTTGTCCTGAGAAATGAATTAATACTTTCTACTCGAGCTCCATCGTGGACTATTTAGATTACCAACAGATGTCGAAGCCAAGAGCACCTTCATTCCTATAGAAATCGAAAATGGTGGATATAAGAAAGAATCCACAATGGATCATGTCCTTCAAGTCGCACGTTGCTTTCTACCACATCGTTTCAAACGAAGTTTTACCATAACATTCCTCTAATTTGGAACCAGTATGGAATTGATTCAATTATGGAATCATGAATAGTCATTGGTTTGTAGACATCGTAATCTATATCCCTTTGTTCTATAATGTTCGTTAGAATATAGACGAGAGATTTTATATATAGCTATAGATCGGTAAATAAAGAATATAGCTATAAATCGGTAAAGAGGTTTATGAATAAGTTTTAGCAAGTCCTCTTAATTTTAAATGAAAAAGAATTTCTATTTAACATATTTAATAATAGAATTTAATATTTAATATATTTAATAATAGATTAATTTATTATAATAGAATTTAATATTTAATATATTTAATAATAGATTAATTTATTTAATAATATTATTTAATAATATAATTTATTTAATAATATAATAATAATTTATTTAATAATAGATTAAATAATAGATTAATTTAATATTTAATAATAGATTTTAATTTAATAATAGATTACTAATTATTAATAATAGTATTGTTAATAATAGTATTGTTATTAATAGTATTGTTAATAATAGTAAAGGTTAGAGTTAAATATTTGTTAAATATTTAAATTTAAAATCGAAGGGATCAAAAGGATCAAAAACCTTTTTCACAAAAATAGAATAATAGAAATAGAATAGAAGGATACATATACGTTAAACATTTCCTCATTTTTTATTATTATGTTTAAGCTGTATAGTTCAGCAAGATTTCACTAATCGAATCTTGCCATACATAATAGAATAGAAAGTGAATAAAAGAGAATAAAAGATATAAAACAAAAAACTACCCCTCTTAAGTGTTAGATAAATTTACAATTATTTATTAGGGACAAACACGAAATACTTATTCAAAGAAAATACATCGGATTCGGATATATACATAATTAGATATATAATTTTATTAAATTTTATTATATAAATATATAATTTTATTTTTGTTAATGCAATTCAGGCAGACGCAGAAATTTGAATATTTTCGGTTAATGTATTCGCCCCCGGGGTACTACAGGACTAATGGGACATAAGAGAAAAAAAATGGGAATTATGTTCGGGGATGCGGACTGGCTAGGTACAAATCCCAACAAGTCCAAATTAAGTTGCTCCTTTTTTTATTTTAGTCTAACCCCTTCGGAGAATTAATCCTATCGACTTTGAATGAATTTCATTAGTACTAAAATAGTTAGAATTAAGAAATATATGTAAAAATTCCTAAAAATATAGTTTCTAGGATACGAAATAATAGATAGGATCCTTGAAAATCCAAATATTGATAAAATAGAAAATAAATATGGGACGGAATGCTTTTCTAAATAACTAACTTCCCGAAACAACATGGGATTGGGCATAGGATGAAAAAAGACCCCCTTTTTAAAATTCCATTTTAAATTCCAACTCTTGGAACCCATGTTCCCAATTTACCTGGATCAGAAATAGAGTCAATTACATTTGCGTGTCATTTGTACGCGATTCAATTCAGTTTGTGTAAAAAAGATATGATTCATGCATAAAAGATAAAAAAAAGAAAGAAATTCCAGCTAACATTAGACTTTACCCCATTCAACAAAATCTTTATTCTATTCTAAGATAATGAATATGCTCTGGGACGGAAGGATTCGAACCTCCGAATGGCGGGACCAAAACCCGTTGCCTTACCACTTGGCCACGCCCCATTTAGATTTCTATTCGATACTACTAAACGATACTAAGAAAGTAACCTTACTACTAAAGTATAATTTAAAGTATAATTAGTAAAAATTAGTACTATTTAATAGTAAATTATATTATAGTATTCGTTATTTGTCAACTCCAATCTAATTTATTCTATCGATATTTAGATTATTACTAGGATTTTTTTTATTAATATAGTTTATTAATATAGAATTATATATAATTAAACTTAATTTATTGATCATTAGATATAATTCAATTAAGATATTGTATGAAAATATGATTTCCTCTATTCTCTTTTGAGAATTGGAGGATTTTTGATTGGGTGAGTTCAAAAGAAAAGAAGGATTTTTGTCTACCTAAATTTTTCCCTTTTCCTTATATCATATCAATAACTCAATCAAAATGCAATTATCTCCAAGAACAAAAAAAATGTCTGTTATGCTTAATATCTTTAGTTTGATCTGTATCTGCCTTAATTCTGCCTTTTATTCAAGTAGTTTTTTCTTCGGAAAATTGCCCGAGGCCTACGCTTTTTTGAACCCAATCGTAGATGTTATGCCAGTCATACCCGTGTTCTTTTTTCTCTTAGCTTTTGTTTGGCAAGCTGCTGTAAGTTTTCGATAAGATCCTTAATCTAAAATCTAAATTATTTAAATTGAATAATTTCTTACTAATTTCCTAGATTTATTCGAAAGTTCGTGATTTTTTCTAGAAAGAAACTCGGTTCTTGATATCCAAATAGGATATGTGGTAGAAAAATGGAGGATCTATTCTCTTTTTTTTTTTTTAATTATCTTGGAGATTGTGTAATGCTTACTCTCAAACTCTTCGTTTACACAGTAGTGATATTTTTTGTTTCTCTCTTCATCTTTGGATTCCTATCTAATGATCCTGGACGTAATCCTGGGCGGGAAGAATAAAGGTTTTTCTTTTCTATTTTCTTCGTATTTTTTGTTTATATAGATTTGCCAAATTTTAAAAAATAAATAAATAAAGTCATCAAGGGAAGCGGAAAGAGAGGGATTCGAACCCTCGGTACGAATAACTCGTACAACGGATTAGCAATCCGCCGCTTTAGTCCACTCAGCCATCTCTCCTAATTGAAAATTCGATTAGATTACACATAAAAAAAAAACAAGGAGTATTTCTTTCTCTATTATATAGATATGTATAGATATGTACAATTTTTATCAGTAATTTATTTTCGATAAATAACGAATAAATAACGAAAACGAAAAGGGCTCGAAAGTGCCAACAATATAAAGAAAACAAAAAGCGACCCCTTCATACTTCATATTTTGTTCGAAAGACCCTTCTTATTGACACGGCCTGGCCTGGTCAGTACCCAGCCGGGCCTCTTTTTGTTTTGTTCCAACTAATTATAGAAAAATAATGATGATTTTTCATTTATCTGATTTGAAAAAAAAAATGCTTAGTGTTATTTTAGTGTTATTAGTATTATAGTATTATTAGTATAGTTAGTATATAGTTAGTATAGTAATAGTTAGTTAGTATAGTAATAGTTAGTATAGTATTAATAGTTAGTATAGTAATAGTTAGTATAGTATTAATAGTTAGTATAGTATTATTACTAGAGTATAGTATTATTACTAGTTAGTATAGTATTATTAATATTATTTAATATTAGTATTATTTAGCATTATATTATTATTATTAT